TGCGTCACGAGTTCCATACAGATGACTTCTCAATACAATTTCTTTCAAATTCATTAAAATTGCATGTACTGATTCTTCAATACCGACTATCGTAGAATATTCATGTGGTACCTTTTCAGATTTTGCACGTGTAATACATGTTCCTTCTATTTCTCCAAGTAAAGCCCTTCGCATCGCGATACCTATCGTATCTGCTTGGCCTTTCATAAGCGGGGCCAAAATGAAACGGCCATAATAAAGACGCTTACTGTCTGTTCTTGATTCAACACACTTCCACTGTAGTGTCCGAGTGGATACTGCTACTTCCTCTCGAACCATAATAATATTATTCTTTTTTCAGATCATTGAATCATTTATTTCTCTTGAAATCCGTTCAATTCTTATTTCTACACACGTCTTTTTTTAGGAGGTCTACATCCATTATGTGGCATAGGGGTTACGTCACGTACGAAACTTAATAGTATACCACTTCTACGAATAGCTCGTAATGCTGCATCTCTTCCGAGACCAGGACCCTTTATCATGACTTCTGCTCGTTGCATACCCTGATCCACTACTGTACGAATAGCATTTCCTGCTGCGGTTTGAGCAGCAAATGGTGTCCCTCTTCTTGTGCCTCTGAATCCACAAGTACCAGCGGAGGACCAAGAAACCACCTGACCTAGTACATCTGTAACAGTCACAATGGTATTGTTGAAACTCGCTTGAACATGAATAACTCCTTTTGGTATTCTACGCCCACTCTTACGTGAACCAATACGCCCATTCCTACGTGAACCAATTCTTGGTATAGGTTTTGTCATATTTTATCATCTCATAAATATGAGTCAGAGATATACGGATATATCCATTTCATATCAAAACAGACCCTTTATTTGTCCATCGGGTCCTTTAGAAAATCCCTTTTTCTTTTTAGAAAGATTACCCTTGTCTCTGTTTATGTCTCGGATTGAAACAAATTACTATAATTCGTCCCCGCCTACGGATCAGTCGACATTTTTCACAAATTTTACGAACAGAGGCCCTTATTTTCATATTTGTTATTCCTTACCTTAATTCCGAATCTACTCCTTGGAAGAAAATAAGTCTCTTGAAATTTTGAACCTCGAATTGTATTCCCACGAAAGGAATGTTTAAAAAGCCACCTACACCTAATCGTTTGAATCTTTGTTGCGAAGTCTATAAATTATACGTCCCCTGGTTGAATCATAACGACTTACTTCGATTTTTACTCTATCTCCTGGTAGTATCCGTATAAAACTTCGTCGGATCCTCCCCGAAACATAACCTAGAATCAGATCTTCATTATCTAAACGAACCCGGAACATACCATTGGGAAGTGATTCAGTAATTAAACCTTCATGAATCAATTTTTGTTCTTTCATTCCAGGTAACCCCCTTGAAGTATCAACTAATGGAGGAGGAGTGATATTAAACAACCCGTCTTTCCTCTCCTTTTTCACAAATAGGAAGTTACGGATCAACTTCGGATATTAGAAGGATCACCATATATAACACAAAACTTCTCCTCCAATTCCTTCTAGTCGAGCTTCTCGATCTGTCATTATACCTCTAGAAGTAGAAAGAATTACAATCCCCATTCCACCTAAAATCCTAGGAATTCGTTGATAGTTGGAATAGATTCGTAGACCGGGTCGGCTGATACGCTTTAAAATATTTCTATATGTTCCTTTTCTATTTCTTCTATGTCGCAGGGTTGAAACCAAGAAATATTTGTTGTTTTCCCGATGTTTCCTAACGTTTTCAATAAAACCTTCTCGTAGAAGTATTTTAACAACGCTTTCGGTCATATTAGTAGATGCTATTCGAACCGTTCCTTTTTTATCCATGTCGGCATTTCTTATAGAAGTTAATATATCGGCAATAGTGTCCCTACCCATGACGAACTATAATTATTGGTGCCTCCTAATTTTGATATAATCAACATGTTCCGTTTTTTTTTTTATGTGAATTTTTGATTCTTTATTTATGAATTATTAAAAGTATATGCGTGAAACACAATCTACTAATTGATCCATTTCAGATACCCTACTATATCATGGTCTCATCTACTAGTATTTATAATACCTCAGGAGCTAATGAGACTATTTTAGTGAAATTCAACTGTCTCAATTCTCGAGCGATCGCTCCAAAAACCCGAGTTCCTTTTGGATTTCCTTCTTGATCAATGACAACTGCTGCATTGTCATCATATCGTATTATCATACCGTTGTCACGTCTGAGTTCTTTACATGTACGTACAATTACAGCTCTGATCACTTCTGATCTTTCGAGAGGCATATTGGGCACTGCTTCTTTTATTACAGCAACAATAACGTCACCAATATGAGCATATCGGTGATTACTAGCTCCTATGATTCGAATACACATCAATTCTCGAGCCCCGCTGTTGTCCGCTACATTCAAATGGGTCTGAGGTTGAATCATATCATTTTTTTTTTTAATCTGTTCTTTCAATGCAAAGGTCGAAGGAAAAAAGAAAGAAATATTGTCTGTCCAGAAATAAAGAAATCCGCGATTGTTTTTTTCATCATAAATACCCCTTTGGTTCCACATCCCTATCCTGAAATAATGAATTGCGTTCGTATAGGCATTTTGCACGCAGCTATTTTAATAGCTGCTCTGGCTACAGTTTCCGATACTCCGCCCATTTCATAAAGTATTCGACCCGGCTTAACAACAGATACCCAATATTCGGGAGATCCCTTTCCCGAACCCATACGGGTTTCCGTAGGTCTTACTGTAACAGGTTTGTCGGGAAATATACGGACCCATATTTTTCCACCACGGCGCGCATATCGTGTCATTGCTCGTCGCCCTGCTTCTATTTGTCTAGATGTGATCCAAGCGGGTTCAAGTGCCTGAAGAGCATATCTACCGAAACAAATATGATTGCCTCGATAAGATATTCCCTTCATTCTTCCTCTATGTTGTTTACGGAATCTGGTTCTTTTGGGGTTATAGTTGATGGTTGTTTCTCAACCTCATCTCTACTACAGAACCGGACATGAGAGTTTCTTCTCATCCAGCTCCTCGCGAATGAAACGATTCAATAATATTACAGATACACATGTATTTATTGAATAATACACTAAATCATGGGATTTATTGATATTGAATCTGTCACGTAGGAATCTGTATATCTTGTATATATAGCTAGACGTATATTTCTATATATAGAAGATAATGCCTTTGCTTTATTTTTATAACGAATCCTTGACCTTTACCGAATCGGCCAAAATTTTGCAATTCAATAAGGGTTTCGCGGGCGAATATTTACTCTTTCAATATTTGTTTCATTCGTAGGGTCAACCCATGGCCTCTCAGAATAAATCAATTGGTTCCTGGTTGGTTCCGCCATCCCACCCAATGAATCATTAGGATTCGTTTTCAATAGAATCTTCTGCAGTCACAGGTTCCGTCGTTCCCATAGCTTCTCCATTAATGGCTAGGCCTGAACTCTGCAATGGAGCTCCTCAATTCAAGTTCGTTCCCAAGTCAATCTCCTCAGTCTCTATTAACTCGAGGCTCTTTATTATTGGTATTTTTCCTATGAATCGTATTCATCTAATTATGGACGAATCAGTATTGATGCTTTATCACACTGCCTTTTATGAGATAATTCATAATAGACCATACATATTGGAATCATATACCATTGATATTCTCCTTCTCTCTTTCTCTCGCCCTTCCATTTACCCACATCCCTCTATTTTCGCTTCACAATCCATAATCAGATTGATTTTTCCTTTATGGAAAAAAGATTTCAGTTGCTACAACTATATGATTGACACATCATATAGTGACTGGTTCCTTGGATCTCGATAATACGAAGCAATGAGCTGGTTCTAAGTTCTATAGTTATTAGTTAGGGGCCAGTCCTTTTTTTTTGAATCCCAACTCTAAAGAAAACCCAACGAGTCACACACTAAGCATAGCAATTCTACCAAATGATCAATCCAATTTTTATTCAACCCTATAGAATTAGAATTGCTCATTTTTCATTGAAGGGAAAAAGAATAGTTTGTCGTTTTTTGTTCTATCACTGGATAGAATGGCAAGGAAAGGCCCATTATTGCTCGTCTACAAATATCCAAATTTTGATGCCTAATACCCCATAGATAGTTCGAACTGTATAGGAACAATGATCAATTTTAGCTCGAATGGTTTGTAGGGGAACCCTACCTTCTCTGATCCATTCGACACGTGCAATTTCTTTTCCGTCGATACGTCCTGCAATTTGCACTTGAATTCCTTTTGTATCCGCTTGTTCAGTTAATTCAATAGCTTTTTTCATTGCCTTTCGAAAGGAAACTCTATTCTTTAATTGTAGAGCTATATATTCTGCAAGAATATTAGGTTGTCCATAAGGTTTTGCAACTCTTGTGATAGCAATGTTAAGTCTCCGGTTCACAGAATTAAATCCTTTTTGTACATTGATCTGTAATTCTTCGATTCCTCGTGTTCGACCCTCTATTAACAAATTTGGAAATCCAATATAGATTATGACCTGGATCAGATCGATTTTTTTTTGAATCTCTATATGTGCAATTCCTTCGAAACCCGAGGATATTCTCCTATTTTTTTGTACATAATTCTTGATACAATCTCGTATTTTTTCATCTTCCTGGAGACCTATGGAATAATTTTTTGGTTGCGCGAACCAAAGGGATCTATGCTTTTGGTTTTCCCCACCAAGTCGGAAACCAAGGGGGTTTATTTTTTTGCCCATATTTTTCTTCTCTCTCTTTCTCTTTTTTTTCTCTCTCTGTCTCTTTCTCAAAACATCTATCTATTATAGGATTTTTCCATTTATCCTTTATTTCTAAATATATATCCCGATTCGTTTTTTCCTTTTTAGAGCTATCCCTCACTACAATAATTATATGACAGGTGGGTCTTTTTATCGGATAACTACGTCCTCGAGCCCGAGGTTTTAACCTTTTCACGATAGTACCCCCATTGACTTCGGCTTTACT